CGTTTCTTATCACAGCCCTTTTTCGTAGCGGAAGTTTTTACGGGTTCCCCGGGGAAATATGTTGGTCTAGCAGAAACGATTAGAGGGTTTAAATTGATCCTTTCCGGAGAATTAGACGGTCTTCCCGAGCAGGCCTTTTATTTGGTAGGTAACATCGATGAAGCTACTGCGAAGGCTACGAACTTAGAAATGGAGAGCAAATTGAAGAAATGACCTTAAATCTTTGTGTACTCACCCCTAATCGAATTGTTTGGGATTCAAAAGTTAAAGAAATCATTTTATCTACTAATAGTGGACAAATTGGGGTATTATCAAATCATGCGCCTATTGCCACAGCGGTAGATATAGGTATTTTGAGAATACGCCTTAACGATCAATGGTTAACGATGGCTCTGATGGGTGGTTTTGCTAGAATAGGAAATAATGAAATCACTATTTTAGTAAATGATGCGGAGAAGGGTAGTGACATTGATCCACAAGAAGCCCAGCAAACTCTTAAAACAGCGGAAGCTAACCTGAAGAAAGCTGAGGGCAAGCGGCAAAGAATTGAGGCAAATCTAGCTCTCAGACGAGCTAGGACACGCGTAGAGGCTTTTGATTCGATTTCATAATTAGTCAAGTCAGTGTATCCAAATAGAATTTCTGTATAAAAAAACTTATGTTTATACACCATACACTCCATTCTGTTGATTAAATAGAATCAAAAACAATCAAGTGAATTTTTTTTTTAATTTTAATAGAAAATTTTCAAAATTTGAAACTGAAATAGAATGAAAAAGATACAAAATCACTAAAAGAAGGTGGGTAGAAAAACTTATTAGACACCGAGGTCAGTGGTATCTAATAAGTTCTACCTACTATTGGATTTGAACCAATGACTCTCGCCGTATGAAAGCAATACTCTAACCACTGAGTTAAGTAGGTCATTTATTATCATAAAGAAAAAGAAAAGGGGACCTACCCCATCGATGAATTATAAATTCAATATTACTTCTAAGCAATACCAATCAAAAAGGGGACTAAAGAGATATGATGCTGTGTAATATTCATCTTGACAAGAAATTCTATACAGAACATAATAGGAGAAATCAAATAAATATGTATCACAAGGAAGGGCTATAGCTCAGTTGGTAGAGCACCTCGTTTACACGCGCGCCACTGTTTTTTAGAAAAGTCTATCGTGCAATCAATTGATCTTTTTGATAAGTCGATGTCTTACTCCATGCCTTTTAGGGAACAAAACCAGAGAACAATAGCCTGACAAATGATTCGGCTCGATCGATTGGCTACCATTTAGGTAGGAGCCAAACTAATCGAACCCATCGTTGATTTGAGATATTGATAGGGTGAACCCCCGGTCCATTCAATGCTAGGCTTAATGAGTATAAGGCCCTCAAAAATTCTTTTTTCGTCCTATGAATCTTACGGTGTATGAAGTTTCATGTTTGATTTTTTAATCAGGGATGATAGAGACTCCATTTAACTAAGATTGATGATTGATCTAAGCCAAAGGCAAACCTATGTCAAGATAATCCCCTTTTCTAAAACACTTTGGTAGTGCTCCTGTATCAGAAACAAAATAATCAATGAGAGCACGCGGAGCCATCTTCTTTTTTTTTCTTTTAGGTAAAAATATGGTAGACTAGCGGATATTTATATCAGCTAATGAAAGAGCCCAATGCAAAAAAAATGCATGTTGGGTCTTTGAAAGAGTTCGAATCCATTTTGATAATAATTAGTTCGATCTGTTTTACCGAGAAGGTTTACGGTTCGAGTCCGTATAGCCCTATTTTATATTTTAATTAATCAAAAAAAATCAATAAAAAAAAAAAAGGCATTTCAATATCTTCAATTGCTCTTTTTTTTTTTTTTTTAATACATTAATACATATTAATATTAGAATTAATATTAGAATAGAATTCAAAATTCTAAACAAAACAATTAATTCGAATTTTAATTAGTTTGGTTAGTTTCGAATTTTTTTTATAAAAATCCGAAGTGAGGTGAAAGCGAAAAAGTTTAACTTGTTTTGTATATTTGTTTTTGTATAGTAGTAGAAATCTCTATGTAGAGTAGAATACTATACATATCAATCTATTTCGATATGAAATCGAAATAAGCGTAATGAAAATAAATAAACTAGGATTCCAATCACTAAATCTTAAAAATGAGACATATCCCCCAGTATACAAATGAAACTAGTTGATTCAAGTTGGAATGGAATTCAGTTTCAAGTTGTCTATAACTCTTTGTTTAGTAATTGTTTAGTAAGACCAACTCGAATCAACTAATCCGGTCTATCACATTCATAGGAGTTCGTCTATGTTTCTGCTTTACGAATATGAGAGTTTCTGGGCATTGTTCCTGAATATTCAGATAATAAGAAACAATAAAAAGAAAGAAAAAAGTAAAAAAAAAATAGCATTAAGTATGAATTCTATTGAATTTCCCTTACTTGATCGACAGACCCACAATTCGATTATTTCAACTACATTAAACG